TTAATGATCAATAGGTTTGGATAAATAATTTAGGAAAGATATTCTCATACTGACACAATATAAGGACAAGTATATGCGAAATCTATCCCTTTTTAGTTAAAAGTTTTCTTCGAATCCAACCTTTCCCTTTAAGGAATTTAATTGGTTAGCATAATATAATATCTAATAAATAGAAAATCGAATAGTGGATAATCTGTTATGAGAGAAAGAAAACATTCTTTGAAGAATCAAGATTCGTAATCAATCCTTGCCTTGTTTGTTGGATTAGGTCTAACTTTCTTGACTAAACTGCAAGCGTGGAACTTTACGAGATGAAATAGGGAAAGACAGAAGATAGAACTTAAAAGGATAATTGAAGTGACTCGTCTTCGAATCAACTTTGGTTGGGGTTCGAAAAAGGAATAAAAATAAAGTAAATTCAAGGAAGAGCTTTCCTTTTTTTAAGGGGCCCCTTGCTCGGGGGGTCGTGGAATGCTTTTCTTCTCCTCTTATTCCATATGGAATACAATCAGTTAAAATAAGAAGGAATAGGGGAATATTCGACTGTTTCAATTCTTTATTTATCTTATATTCCAAAATTCTCCCGAAAATCCAATTTAATTTTTCAATGGGGTTAGATGATCTAGTTCTTAATATTATTACTTTAAAGAACTGACAGATTCCACAACAAATCTCTTGATTCGGAATTAGAGACTCATGTCCCATCTGATGAATCGATTTTCTTTTACACTTCTGTATCTCACTCTATCTTGTTTTTTAGTATTATCTAAAATAACCGATGAATTATGAATTTTCCATAACTTAGGTAAGTGCTTTACCAACATATGTAGTGTAGTAAAAAAATAAATGGAATTTAACCCTTTCATGCTTACTATAACTAGTTATTTCGGTTTTCTACTGGCTGCTTTAACTATAACCCCAGCTCTATTTATTGGCTTGAACAAGATACGTCTTATTTGAAATGAATTGAATGAATAAGTCAGAAAATAAAAATCTTTCTTTTGGATTCCTGGTATTCTACGACTCTTTTCCACACTAATTATCAATTCTTTTCTTGGTCATTGAGATTCGTGGATAATTTAGACTACTATTTAGGGATAGATCGTACCTCTTTTTTTTTATCCCCTCGAACAAATCGAAATGATTGAAGTTTTTCTATTTGGAATCGTCTTAGGCCTAATTCCTATTACTTTAGCGGGATTATTCGTGACTGCGTATTTGCAATACAGACGTGGGGATCAGTTGGATCTTTGATTGAGTAATATTTCTTTTTTGATTGACCTCCTCCAGACCAGAGAGGAGGTCAAATTGGAGTTGCAATTCAACTTTGTTTTGTTAAGTTATTTTACTCTGCTTCGACATAAGATAGATGGAATCACGCTCTGTAGGATTTGAACCTACGACATCGGGTTTTGGAGACCCGCGTTCTACCGAACTGAACTAAGAGCGCTTTCATTCAAAAAGAAAACCCTTTTCTACTCCTAACGTGTCTCACGTACGTATAGTATCCACAAATTCAAGTTATACCCACTTTAATTGATCTCCTCGCTACTGCCCATAAAGAAGAAAGAAGTAATAGGTAGGGATGACAGGATTTGAACCTGTGACATTTTGTACCCAAAACAAACGCGCTACCAAGCTGCGCTACATCCCTTTTCCAAATTGTTGTATAATGGCATTGTACACAATTCCTGTCTTGTTTTCCACATCGTAATTTTCTTCTCTTTCTCTATCTATATAGAACCTTCTTGTCATTTCTTCTTTTTGGTCTCATATAATCAAGGAATGGTATACATCTAAAATCCTATCTAATTTCACCTATAAAAGAAAGATTACTATTCCTTGGTAATGTATAGGAAGAAGGGGTCATCTTTTTCTTTTTTAGGGGTAGGAAAATCTCGTCTATACCGTTCATTCGTTCATTCTATATATAGAATATTGATTTTGTTTTTTTAGTTAGGAATTTCGCCTAAACAAAAGAAATACAAATGATCTTGGGCAAGAGTATCTGATCATATATGTATTCCAATAAGGAAGGAGGATTTTCAATGCGGGATATAAAAACATATCTCTCTGTAGCGCCCGTGCTAAGTACTCTATGGTTTGGGGCTTTAGCAGGTTTATTGATAGAAATTAATCGTTTATTCCCAGATGCTTTGTCATTCCCTTTTTTTTAATTCTAGTTATTGCTATGCGAGGAATTCTTCGTGACATGACGCAAATTTTCCCTTTTTCAATCCTTTTTTTTTTAGTATAGGAAGGAAAAAGAAAGAAAAGATGGATTGGGTTGAACCTCAGAGTCATGAAAAATTCGGCAAATCCCATTTTGGAAAACAGAAATTCAATCAAAAGCGGTATCCAAGCTAAGTCAGGCCTCAGAAATCAGAGCATAGAAAGAGGCTGGGCTGGCTACTTAAATGAAAGGATTTCGAAGCAAAATCCTTGCTAATTCGACAAGGATTGTATTCTTTAATTATTTCTCTATTTTTTATTACTTAATTTAAGAATTTTAAAAATTTTTTATTCGAATGGATTTTATTCTTCTTCTTGGGATTCAAAATAGAAGAATAACAGAATAAGTAGAAGAATTAAGTTAAGTCAATCCAAAAAAGAAAGGAGGTTCATGGCCAAGGGGAAAGGTGTTAGAATCAGAGTTATTTTGGAATGTATCAGTTGTGTTCGAAAAGGTGCCAATGAGGAATCGACGGGGATTTCTAGATATAGTACTCAAAAGAATCGCCACAATACACCCGGACAATTAGAATTAAAAAAATTTTGTCGTTATTGTCGCAAGCATACGACTCATGACGAAATAAAAAAATAGGAGCATCGTGTGTTCGATCTTTCCAAAGAACAGATTTAATATATAGAACATAGATAGAATACAAAATACAAATCAATTCATTTGATTTCAGGTAGATATTATTTCATATGTATAGAGGGTATTCATATACTATATATGAATCAAATAATAATATGAATCAAATAATATATGGACCAAAGAAAGACTACTTCTTCTGGATCCAAAATTAATAAAATAAAGAAATCCATTTTTTTTTCAAATTTTAAAATAAAGAATAAATCATGTATACATCTAAACAACCTTTTCATAAATCTAAGCAAACTTTTCATAAATCTAAGCAAACTTTTCATAAATCCAAGCAAACTTTTCGTAAATCCAAGCAAACTTTTCGTAAATCCAAACAACCTTTTCGTAGGCGTCCTCGGATTGGCCCGGGGGATCGAATTGATTATAGAAACATGAGTTTAATTAATCGATTTATTAGTGAACAAGGAAAAATATTATCGAGACGAATAAATAGATTAACCTTGAAACAACAACGATTAATTACTCTTGCTATAAAACAGGCTCGTATTTTATCTTTCTTACCATTTCGTAACTATGAGAATGAGAAGCAATTTCAAGCCCAGTCAATTTCAATAATTACTGGTCCTAGACCCAGAAAGAATAGACATATTCCTCAATTAACGCAAAAGTTCAATTCCAATCGAAACTTAAGAAACTCCAACCAGAATTTAAGAAACAACAATCGGAACTTAAGTTCCGATTGTTGATGTTTTATTCGAAAGGGCCAGACCTATATAAAGAAAGTAATCCAGTTTTGATTCTTGTGTTTGTTATAAGAAAGAAAAAAGGGGAAGAATAAATAGTTTTTTTATTTATTGCAACATGCTCGTTGATTCCTACCACTTAATCTTAATTTATTGTATCTTCCCGGAGTTCCCTCTCCGGGAATTCGGTTTTAATTATTCCTGTATATTACTTTTTTATCCATTTAATTGAGGATCTTTATTTTATTGGAAATCGTGTAAAGATTATTTGGATTTGATACAGCTACTTGTGCAAGCATTTTACGATTAAGAATCAATTCCTTCTTGTACAGATTGTGTATTAATTTACTATAACTATCGAATACTTTATATATCCGCGTTGCTGCGTTTATCCGAGTGATCCACAAACGACGAAAATCCCTCTTTTGCCTGCCTCTATCTCGATGAGAGGAAACAAAAGCTCTTCTTACTTGTTGAGTAATCATTCGATTAAGTCTTAAATGAGCCCCTCTAAAGTTTGAGGCAAATGAACGCATTTTTGTTCGTCGTCTCCGAGCTATATATCCTCGCGGAACTCTGGTCATTGAATCAAATTAACCTTAATGAATAACTAATGATTTCTCTTCTTTTAGCCATCCTTTTTCCCATTAATAACAAAACGAATTATTCCGATATATAAAATATTAATTCCAATGGCTTTTGCTACTGTAACCTTCCCAACCACGATTTTTTATTCTATTCTCTTCAGTTATTTCGCATAGAAATAACAAATTCTAACGATACTCAAAAAAATAGTGGGTTCCATCGTTTCTATGGTTCCCTTTTAAACGGTGAGGCCCTCTCTATACACCGGAGCCCTTTCTTTCATTTCATCAAAAGGTATTGTGAACTTGTATAGTTCACATTCTTTGGCTCTACCTATCCATTATAGAGTAAATAGCTCTTTTCACAATAAGAGTTATCCATACAGTGACGGCATTTAATTATGAAAGTTGGCTAAGTAGCTGACCCTGTTAGTCCGTTCTTTTAAGATAAAGGAGCATAAGCCTTTTTCTTTTTATTACTATTTCCTCCGCTTAATGGATAACCATTTTCTACCAATGGGGGAATTGCTTCTTAATTTCCAATTTAGATGATTGGATTTGCACCAAAGGAAACCAGAAATTCCATATACCATAGAAATCTAGGATAGAGAAGCTCTATCCTATTCATTGGTACCGATCATGGATACTTCAAAAATTGTCTTATTTGTTTGAACTCATGATCTGAACGAGTCGCACATACACCCTAGCACATGTTCCTCGACGCTGAGGACATCCCTTAAGCGCGGGCGATTTTCTAGCATTTCGTATTGGCTGTCTTGCGTTTCTAATAAGTTGTTTAACCGTTGGCATGTCGTATGTATATAGAAAAAAAAAGGATTGGTTTAGATCGATCTTAACCTGATGATTGATCATCATGAAGTATTTCTATTTTCTATTAAATCGCAGAAAACCTGAATTTAGGTTTGAAATAAATTTACAAGAAATCCGGCCACTACCAATCCTTAAACATTTCTGGAAACCACACTGGATCAGTATCGCAGTGCTCGTCAATCATTTCATCCCCTACAATATCGACAAGTCCATAAGCTTTGGCTTCGTCTGCTGACATAAAAACATCCCTTTCCATGTCTTCGGATACAACCCAAAAAGGCTTGCCTGTTCTTAGGGCATAAACCCTTGTGATCATTTCGCGAACTTTGTGTAACTCTTCCACTTCTAGTAAAAATTCTGGTGTCCTTGCCCGATAATAAGCACTAGCAGGTTGGTGAAGCATAATCCTCGCGTGAGGGAATGCTATACGCTTGGTGGGTTCGCCTCCAAGCAGAATGAAGGATGCCATGGACGCAGCCATTCCGAGGCATATTGTATATATATCTGGTGTCACCGTTTGCATCGTATCAAAAATCGCCATTCCTGAGATTAGCCACCCGCCTGGGGAGTTTATAAACAAAAAAATATCGCTAATTCCATCTTCTATACTGAGATATACCATGAGACCTGTAATATGATTCGTGACCTCGCAACGAATCTCTTGACCTAAAAAAAGTGTCCTTTCTCGATACATAACATTGTATAAGTCAACCCAAGTCGCTTCTTCATCTCCGGGAATCCGGTAAGGTACTTTTGGAACACCAATGGGCATATTAGATTAATATTATTAAATTTAAGTAAGAAAACTACACTTTAATATGGAAACGTAAGAATGGAAGAGAAAGAAAGAATCCGCAGTTTATTGTCTTCATTTTTTTTTTCTTATTCTATATGAATACTATAGATTCTATTAATACGTAGATTGAAATAATACATATAAGGAAGGTAAGACAGATTGAATAAAGAAAAAGGAATCGGTGATTGGAATGATAAACAAAGAGGGATAGGGATCTATTCTTCGTTTTTTCCAAATAGGCCAAGCTACCCATTGCATATTGGCACTTATCGAGTATAGAATAGATCTGCTTCTCTTTCTTCTTACGAACAGAATTGGCTTCTTATTTTTAATGGAATGAAATAAATATTCACGCTTTCTGACACAGAATCCCCTAGAGGGGTTAGGTACATAGGATATAGATAGTCTTTTCCAATGCGATAAAATAAAGCGACATCGTGTCTATTTTTCTTTGCTAAAGGGGTATTTCCATGGGTTTGCCTTGGTATCGTGTTCATACTGTTGTATTGAATGATCCGGGTCGATTGCTTTCGGTGCATATAATGCACACAGCTTTAGTTTCTGGTTGGGCCGGCTCGATGGCTTTATATGAATTAGCGGTTTTTGATCCCTCTGATCCTGTTCTGGATCCAATGTGGAGACAAGGTATGTTCGTAATTCCCTTCATGACTCGTTTAGGAATAACCAATTCGTGGGGTGGTTGGAGTATTTCAGGAGGAACTGTAACGAATCCGGGTATTTGGAGTTATGAAGGTGTGGCAGGTGCGCATATTGTGTTTTCTGGCTTGTGTTTCTTGGCAGCTATCTGGCATTGGGTATATTGGGACCTAGAAATATTCTGTGATGAGCGGACAGGAAAACCCTCTTTGGATTTGCCCAAGATCTTTGGAATTCATTTATTTCTTGCAGGGGTGGCTTGCTTTGGCTTTGGCGCATTTCATGTAACGGGTTTGTATGGTCCTGGGATATGGGTGTCCGATCCTTATGGACTAACTGGAAAAGTACAAGCTGTAAATCCAGCGTGGGGTGTAGAAGGTTTTGATCCTTTTGTTCCGGGGGGAATAGCTTCTCATCATATTGCTGCGGGTACATTGGGCATATTAGCGGGCCTATTCCATCTTAGTGTCCGTCCGCCTCAACGTCTATACAAAGGATTACGTATGGGCAATATTGAAACTGTACTTTCCAGTAGTATCGCTGCTGTTTTTTTTGCAGCTTTCGTAGTTGCCGGAACTATGTGGTATGGGTCAGCAACTACCCCAATCGAATTATTTGGGCCTACTCGTTATCAGTGGGATCAGGGATACTTTCAGCAAGAAATATATCGAAGAGTTAGCGATGGGTTAGCCGAAAATCTTAGTTTATCAGAAGCTTGGTCTAAAATTCCCGAAAAATTAGCCTTTTATGATTATATTGGTAATAATCCGGCAAAGGGGGGATTATTCAGAGCAGGCTCAATGGACAACGGGGATGGAATAGCTGTTGGATGGTTAGGACATCCCGTCTTTAGAGATAAAGAAGGACGCGAGCTTTTTGTACGCCGTATGCCTACTTTTTTTGAAACATTTCCGGTTGTTTTGGTAGATGAAGAGGGAATTGTGAGAGCGGACGTTCCTTTTAGAAGAGCAGAATCCAAATATAGTGTTGAACAAGTAGGTGTAACGGTGGAGTTCTATGGTGGCGAACTTAATGGAGTAAGTTATTCTGATCCTGCTACTGTAAAAAAATATGCGAGGCGTTCCCAATTAGGGGAAATTTTTGAATTAGATCGGGCTACTTTGAAATCGGATGGTGTTTTTCGCAGCAGTCCAAGGGGTTGGTTCACTTTTGGTCATGCTACCTTTGCTTTGCTCTTCTTTTTCGGACACATTTGGCATGGCGCTAGAACCTTGTTCCGAGATGTTTTTGCTGGTATTGATCCAGACTTGGATGCTCAAGTGGAATTTGGAACATTCCAAAAAGTTGGAGATCCAACTACAAGGAGACAAGCAGTCTGATACCACATTGCTATGGTATCTTTCATCTCTCTTTTTTGATTTGACATGGGAAACATCTCCCATCCTTTCTTTGACTCTTTTTCTTTCTTTATCTTTATATGGGAAAAGATCCCAAATGACAAATGAATAGGTGTGGAAGTTATAATTGTAAATAAACCACGATCGAATCTATGGAAGCATTGGTTTATACGTTCCTTTTAGTTTCGACTTTAGGGATAATTTTTTTCGCTATCTTCTTCCGAGAACCACCTAAGGTTCCGACTAAAAAAATGAAATAATTTCATTGAAGTAAGAAGTCTCCCAGATGGGGAGACTTCTTACTTCAATTAGTCCCCGTGTTCTTCGAATGGATCTCTTAATTGTTGAGAGGGTTGCCCAAACGCGGTATATAAGGCATACCCAGTAAAGCTTACAAGTAAACCAGATATGGAGATGGCGACTAAAGTTGCTGTTTCCATTTTTATAGAATTTCAAGATTACAATGGATCTACGAAAAGATCTTGTATTTACAACTACAACGGAATAGTATACAAAGTCAACACCAATGATTAAATAGAATTTATGGCTACACAAACCGTTGAAGATAGTTCTAGACCTGGGCCAAGACGAACTCGCGTAGGTAGTTTATTGAAACCCTTGAATTCGGAATATGGGAAAGTAGCTCCGGGTTGGGGGACTACTCCTTTTATGGGGGTCGCAATGGCTTTATTCGCGATATTCCTATCTATCATTTTAGAAATTTATAATTCTTCTGTTTTACTGGACGGAATTTTAATGAATTAGGTTTCTACTAACTAAAACTACGAAGTCATTGTTTTTCCATCCAAAAAAGCCTTTCTACTTTAAGCTATACATTTCTAGACATTCTGGTAGTTCGACCGTGGAATTTTTTTGTTTTGGTATCTCTGGAATATGAGTGTGTGACTTGTTAGAATGGATCCTATTGATAATACATAGAAAGGGCCTGTTATCTCTATCAAGATGATTCTAATTCGTCGGATATTTTTTATTCTAGTATCTGGAACACGAAATAGATAGAGTGGATCAAGAAAAAAAATGGAACTATGATTCATACTCACTATTCAGACCTCGCAACCAGACTGAAAAAAATTCAAGTAGTTTTTAATAAAAAAAGAAATTTTCTTCCTTCCAATTTTGTTTGCCCAAAAGACAACTTTTTTTTCTCTCGATTTTGTCGAGTTATTACACGGATTCAATAAATGATCATCAAGCGGTTCTTATTCGAAGAACCCTTGCCTTTTGGTTAGCTTGAGACTCAATCATCGTGGCTCTAGTATGAATCTAAGGTTTTAATTGAACTGATTCATAGGATCGCAACAAGATAATTTCTATCAGAAAACTACTAGAATTTTTGCTTTATTTATTTACTAGTAAAACAAGAGTAAATCTGCATTACGCAAAAAAAAAAAAAAAGAAATCCAAAATAGGGAAGAGAAAAGTCAAGAAGCCTCTAATGACCAACATAAGGGAAAGAAAGAAAGACAGATGAGCCAACTTGAGATTTTTTGGCATTATCATCACAAAGAATAAGTTCTGGATTTTTCTTATTTCATATCTTCAAGGCAAATCGACCCAATCCAGTGGCTGATGAAGTTTTGAACCTTTTTTTTTCTAATATCCGTTGAAAATTTGTGTGTTTCTGCTTGAGCCGTACGAGATGAAATTTTCATATACGGTTCTCGGAGGGGGACTCGGGTTAGTTACCTATCTCAATAAAGTATATGATTGGTTTGAGGAACGTCTTGAGATTCAGGCAATTGCGGATGATATAACTAGTAAATATGTTCCTCCTCATGTCAACATATTTTATTGTTTAGGGGGAATTACACTTACTTGTTTTCTAGTACAAGTCGCTACCGGTTTTGCTATGACTTTTTACTACCGCCCAACCGTTACAGAGGCTTTTTCCTCGGTTCAATACATAATGACCGAGGCCAACTTTGGTTGGTTAATCCGATCAGTTCATCGATGGTCAGCAAGTATGATGGTTCTAATGATGATCCTGCACGTATTTCGTGTGTATCTCACAGGTGGATTTAAAAAACCCCGCGAATTAACTTGGGTGACAGGTGTGGTTTTGGGTGTATTGACTGCATCGTTTGGTGTAACTGGTTATTCTTTGCCTTGGGATCAAATTGGTTATTGGGCAGTCAAAATTGTGACAGGTGTACCTGAAGCGATTCCGGTAATAGGATCGCCTTTAGTGGAGTTATTACGTGGAAGTGCTAGTGTGGGCCAATCCACTTTGACTCGTTTTTATAGTTTACATACCTTTGTACTGCCTCTGCTTACTGCCGTATTTATGTTAATGCACTTTCCAATGATACGTAAGCAAGGTATTTCGGGTCCTTTATAGGGAAGCCATATCATAGAGAAAGATAATTCTAATTTTCATATATCATATCGGGTAGGTTGTGGTATTTCATTGCTACAAACATGGGTTATTGTAAAATAAGACATGTCATTTGGATACTTTTCTTCAACTCCGAAGTATTTTGATACAAATAGTTGAAGTTCATTTTATGAAAGAAAATAAGGCGGATTATGGGAGTGTGTGACTTGAATTATTGATTTGGCCATGCAGATAAAGAATTGGATCTGCCACATTAGAATTCACAACCAAAGGTGTCTCCGCATCCAATCAACACGTAAGTCCCCTATCTAGGAAGGATAGGCTGGTTCACTTGAGGAGAATATTTTCTATGATCATACCCCAACCATGTCATCCATGAACAGGCTCCGTAAGATCCCATAGAGTAGAAATAGAATAAGTCATGTGACATGATCCAATTCTCTATTTATTACACTTACTTTTTTTATTATAGTATGGAAATGCATTCATTTTCTTTGCATCGATTGCGATCCGCAATACTATCGGAGTAAAAGAAGGTATCTAAAGAAGAACGTAGGCTAGACTTTTTGATTTTTTATTAGTAACAAGTAAATACTTTGTTTGGACGTAAGAAACTTGCGATATTGAGGGGATAAACACCAACTAATCAAGAGACATGAGACAATCCACAAAGCAATTGATCATGATCAAATTTGCAAGCCAACTTGGATATTGAGCATTTACCCATAAGAATAAGATTCTTTTCAATAAAATAAGTAGTTGTAGGTGCAACTTCGGAAAAGAGAATCTGATAAAGCTTTTCTTACCTAGAGTCATTGAGTCATTATATACCTTATTCTATTATGGATCTTCCACGGTCTTTTTTCTTTCATTCTTGCTCGAGCCGGATGATGAAAAATTCTCATGTCCGGTTCCTTTGGGGGATGGATCCTAAAGAATTCACCTATCCCAATAACAAAGAAACCTGACTTAAATGATCCTGTATTAAGAGCAAAATTAGCTAAAGGGATGGGACATAATTATTACGGGGAACCCGCCTGGCCCAACGATCTTTTATATATTTTTCCAGTAGTAATTCTAGGTACTATTGCATGTAATGTAGGTTTAGCGGTTCTCGAGCCGTCAATGATTGGTGAACCGGCGGATCCGTTTGCAACTCCTCTGGAAATATTACCCGAGTGGTACTTCTTTCCCGTCTTTCAAATACTCCGTACAGTACCCAATAAGTTATTGGGCGTTCTCTTAATGGTTTCTGTGCCAACGGGCTTATTGACAGTACCCTTTCTAGAGAATGTCAATAAATTCCAAAATCCATTTCGTCGCCCAGTAGCTACGACCGTTTTTTTAATCGGTACTGCAGTAGCTCTTTGGTTAGGTATTGGAGCAACATTACCCATTGAAAAATCCTTAACTTTAGGTCTTTTTTAGGGATTTTTCAGGTTGATTCATTCAACCGTGAAGTACCGTGCATAGGTATCTAGGAAATAGTTACTTCCAAGTGAATCTTCCCTAGATACCTAAAATCCATTTTATTATGATCCATTTCGCGAAAATATAGATTGTGCCAAAGATGCAAAATTGTTTTCTTTTTTCTTTTTATTCTAACTCGAAAAAGAAGAAGAGGAAAAAATTGCAATGGATTTAAAACGAGAACTTATTCTTAGGTAAATCGATTGGGAGATGCTTCTCTAGAGTGTCCCATATCTGTTTTCCATCTTCCATACGAAAACTGTCAATTCTCATAAGATCTTCTTCAGTCTTACTCAAAAGGTCCAATAGTGTATGTATATTGGCCCTTTTGAGACAATTATACGTTCTAGAAGGCAATTCTAATTGATCAATAAAAATACAATTCAATGGAATTCCTTTTTTGTTTTTCTTTAGATTAGTTAATCTTTTTTGAAAGGTTAAAAGGGGTGGAGTAAACCTGTTTTTATTTTCTTCGAAACTAGTGCCCTCTTCCTCCGCGTGTAGAAAAGGAAGAAATAAATCAATCAAATTACGAGAAGCCTCATAAAGCGCTTCCTTAGGGGTTAAACTTCCATTCGTCCATATTTCTAGAAAAAGTATCTCGTGTTTTTCATTTCCATTCCCACAAGAAAAAATACTATAATTCACATTTCGAACAGGCATGGATACAGCATCTATGGGATAACTTCCATCTTGAGAGTTCTTTCTGAGTTCCGTGTGATATCCGCGATCTCTCTTGATCTGTAACTCAATACAGAAATCAATGGGCTCTGTCAAGTTAGCTATAGGTTGTGCCGTATCAACGATCTCTACGGAAGGTGGTAAGATGATATCTTGAGCAGTTATGTATCTAGGACCTTTGACGCAAATTGATGCGTCTCTAACTCCATAGAGATTACTTCTCAATACAATTTCTTTCAAATTTAGTAAAATTTCTTGTACGGATTCTTCAATACCAGCTATTGTAGAATATTCGTGTGGCACGCTCCCAAATTTTGCACGTGTGATACATGTTCCTTCTATTTCTCCAAGTAAAGCTCTTCGCAAGGCAATACCGACGGTATCCGCTTGACCTTTTCTAAGCGGGGACAAAATGAAACGACCATAATAAAGACGCTTACTATCTACTCTTGATTCAACACACTTCCACTGTAGTGTTTGAGTGGATCCTGCTACCTCCTCTCGAACCATAATAGACTAGTATTATTATTTGATCATTGAATCGTTTATTTCTCTTGAAAGCGTTTTAATTCTTTTACAGACGTCTTTTTTTAGGAGGTCGACATCCATTATGCGGCATAGGTGTTACATCGCGTATACAACTTAATCGTACACCACTTTTAGCAATGGCTCGTAATGCGGCATCTCTTCCACTACCAGCACCCTTTACCATAACTTCTGCTCGTTGCAAACCCACTGTACGAATAGCATCTACTGCTGTTCTTTGACCAGCATAGGGTGATGCTTTTCTTGAGCTTTTGAATCCACAAGTACCCGCGGAGGACCAGAAAACCACCCGACCTTGCGGGTCTGTAACAGTTATAATGGTATTGTTGAAACTAGCTTGAACATGAATAACTCCTTTTGTTATTCTACGTGCACTTTTCCGTAAACTAAAACGCGCATTCCTACGCAAACCAATACGCACTCTCCTACGTGAACCAATTTTTGGTATAGCTTTTGTCATATTTTATTATCTCATAAATATGAGTTAGAAATAACAAAAAGAAAAAAAGATACAAAGATATCCGTTTCAGGGTAAAATATATCCTTTACTTTAATTATTAATTATTTTATTTGGAATTTGGACGTTTCCGCGGGTACTTTTTTTACTTTTTAGAAAGTAAAGCTCTTTTTCGAAAGATTACCCCTGCCTTTGTTTATGCTTCGGATTGGAACAAATGACTCTAATTCGTCCACGCCTACGAATCAGTCGACATTTTGTACAAATTTTACGAACGGAAGCTCTTATTTTCATATTTCCTTATTCCTTTCTTAAACTATGAATCTAATCTTTGGGAAAAAATAAGTCTCTTCGCTTGAATTTTGGAACTTTGAATTTATTACCCTAGAAAAAAGAAAAACCTAATCCTTTGAATCTTTGGTATCCTTCAAATCTTCGGTATCCTTCGAGTCTTCGGTACGCTTCGAATCCTTATGGGGAAGTCTATAAATTATACGTCCTTTGCTTGAATCATAACGACTTACTTCAATTTTGACCCTATCCCCCATCAGTATTCGTATAGAACTAGACCGGATCTTTCCTGAAATATAGCCCAGGATGATGGTGTCATTCTCTAGGCGAACGCGGAACATTCCGTTGGGTAGGGCTTCCGTAACTAAACCTTCGAAAGTGACTTTTGCTTCTCTCGGGTTTTTTTTTTCTCTGCTATTTTTTTTTTCTGTCATATTTTTTTTCTCCTATTTTTCTATTTTGATTTTCAAATAAAAAAAAACGTTGTATTTTTATTTGAAAAATAGGAAGTTCGAGATAGAATTCGAGTACTATAGGAGGGGCGATTACCATATATAACATAAGACTTCTCCCCCAATTCTGTTTAGTCGAGCTTCTCGATCTGTCATTATACCTCGAGAAGTAGAAAGAATAGCAATTCCCATTCCGCCCAAAACTTTAGGAATTCCTTGATAGTTGGCATAAATTCGTAAGCCGGGTCGGCTGATACGCTTTAAAAAGGTTCTAGTTCTATATATTCCTTTTCTAGTCTTTCTCTTTTGATGTCGCAAAGTTGAAACCAAGAAATATCTGTTACTTTCCTGATGTTTCCGAACACTTTCAATAAAACCCTCTCGTAGAAGTATTTTAACAATGTTTTCGGTAATATTTGTAGATACTACTCGAACTGTTCCTTTTTTATTCATGTCCGCGTTTCTTATAGAGGTTAGTAAATCAGCAATAGTGTCCTTGCCCATAAGACTCTAATTCTAGGTTCCTCCTAATTTTTCTATAATCAACATGTTTTCTTTTTTTTTCTTTTACTTTTGGATTTTAAAGCATATACGTGAGACATAATCTACTAATTTTTTCTTTGATCTATATCTCGCCTACTAGTATTTATAATACTTCAGGAGCTAATGAAACTATTTTAGTAAAATTCAATTCTCTCAATTCCTCGGCGATCGCGCCAAAAACTCGAGTTCCTTTTGGATTTCCTTTTTGATCAATGATAACCGCTGCATTGTCATCATAGCGTATTATTATACCGTCTTCGCATTTGAACTCTTTACATGTACGTACAATTACAGCTCGAATTACTTCGGATCTTTCTAGAGGCATTTGGGGCACTGCGTCTTTGATTACAGCAACAATAACATCACCAATACGAGCATATCGCTGATTACTAGCAGCTCCTATGACTCGAATACACATCAATTTTCGAGCTCCACTGTTATCTGCTACATTTAAAAGGGTCTGAGGTTGAATCATATTATTTTGATTTCAATTTGTTATTTCTATGCAAAAGGATGAAAGAAATATTGTCTTTCCAGAAAAAAAAAACCTGGTTTTTTTTATCTTCAATACTCCTTTTTTGGGATGCTATATCTCTAATCGAAGAAATTGACTTCGTATGGGCATTTTACTGGCAGCTATGGAGATAGCTGCTCTAGCTACAGTTTCAGATACTCCGCCCATTTCATAAAGTATTCGACCTGGTTTAACAACGGCTACCCAATATTCGGGGGATCCCTTTCCTGAGCCCATACGTGTTTCCGTGGGTCTTAGTGTAACCGGTTTGTCGGGAAATATACGTACCCATATTTTTCCACCACGACGTGCATATCGTGTCATTGCTCTTCGTCCTGCTTCTATCTGTCTCGACGTGATCCAAGCGGGTTCAAGTGCTTGCAGAGCATATCTACCAAAACAAATACGATTGCCTCGGCAGGATTTTCCCTTCATTCTTCCTCTATGTTGTTTACGAAATCTGGTTCTTTTGGGGTTATAGTCGATGGTTCTTTCTTAGTTCCATCTCTACTGCAAAACTGGACATGAGAGTTTCTTCTCATCCAGCTCCTCGCGAATGAAATGAGAAAGCGTGCAAATTTCTCTAATTCCATAATATTTTGGAATATTATGGATAGATGCACATTAATAGATAATAGAAAAAGTTAGGGTTTTTTTAATATTGAATATTGAATTTGTTAAAATAGAAAAATATATAGTCAAGAAAGAAGATCTAGAATATATCTAGATGTGTGTGTCTATTTATCTATATTCTATATTTATAGATAATGTAATCTTTCTTAAAAAAAAATCTCCTTATTTCGACTCTTATTGAATCGCGGGAAAGTATTCTAATTCAATAAAGATTTCGCGGGCGAATATTTACTCTTTCCTGTCTTATTTGTTAATTTATAACCTTACCAAATAAGGCAATTTTTTTGGTTTGTTCCGCCATCCCACCCAATGAAGTCTTAGGATTCTTTTCAATAAAATCCTATGCAGTCATAGGTTCTGTCGTTCCCACTACTTCTCCTTTAATGGTTAGGTCTGAATCCCACAATGGAGCTTTCCAAAAATTTCTTTCCGAGTCAATTTTCTCAGTTTTATTAACCCGGGCCGCTCTTTATTTTATTATTGCTTAAAATTTCTATTTTTTGTTTCAAGTTACGATTTCGAATTCTCTGTTATTTTTATTATATTGATGCTTTATCACATTGCCTTTTATGATGTAACTCATAGACCATACATATTGGAATCCTATATCTTTCTTATTCTTCTTCCTTCTTTCTATCATCCCTCCTTTTATCCACATCCCTTTAGTTTTGCTTCACAACCTAGAATCCGTTTTCTTTTTTAGAGAAAAAATTGCAGTTGCTACAACTATATGATAGATCTACTCATTTATGATAGATGTATTTATTCATATAGTGACTGTTTCTTAGTTAGGATCTCGACAATACGAAGCAATAGGTTGGTTATTAGTTAATTTTCTATAATTACTAAGTTTTTTCTTTTTCTATTTATAGTAGGGTTCAGTCAATTTTTTTTGAATCTCCATTTTTGACTCTAAAGAAAAAACTAACGAGTCACACACTAAGCATAGCAATTATATTAAAAGATTTAGCAATTTTCATTAAATCTTATAGAAAGAGGTAGAATTTCTTCTTTTTTTTCAGGGATTTCAGGAAAAATAAGGCTCTTGTCATTTTTTATTCTATCACTGAACAGAATGGGAAGACAAGGCTAGTTATTCTTCGTCTACGAATATCCAAATTTTTACACCTAATACTCCATAGATAGTTCGAATTGGATAGCAGCAATAATCAATTTTAGCGCGAATTGTTTGGAGGGGAAGTCTACCCTTTTTGATGCATTCGGCACGTGCAATTTCTTTCCCTGCGAGACGACCTGCAATTTTTACTTTTACCCCCCTTATATCTGCTTTTTTAGTTAATTCAATGGCTTTTTTCATTGCCTTTCGGAATGAAACTCTATTTTTTAATTGGAAAGCTATATATTCTGCAAGAATGTTAGGTTGTCTATAAGGTTCTTTAACTTTTTCAATAGCAATATTAAGTCTCTGGTTTACAGAATTAACTTCCTTTTGTAGATCTTTCTCTAATTCTTCGATTGCTCCTTTTTTCTTTAATAAATTGGGGAATCCAATATGGATTATGACGTGGATCGTATCGATTTCTTTTTGAATTTCTATACGTGTAATTACTTCAGAACTTGAGCCTGAGTCCATTTTTCTATTATGTGTAATTACTTCGGAACTTGAGTCTGATTCTATTTTTCTATTCGAGCCTTTTTTCCTATTCTTTTGTATATAGTTCTTGATACAATTCCGTATTTTTTTATCTTCCTGTAGACCTTCAGAATAATTTTTTGGTTGTGCGAACCAAAAGGAATGGTGATTTTGGGTTGTACCAAGTCTGAAACCGAGTGGATTTATTTTTTGTCCCATATTTTTCTATTCTATTTTTTTTTTACTGGGAATCGAAATCTAAGATGGATCTAAAGATTATTTAGATTTCTTTACTATATTTAGTACAATTGTTATATGACACATGGTTTTTTTTATGGGACAACTACGTCCTCGAGCTCGAGGTCTTAATTTTTTCATGATAGTACTCCTACTGACTTCGGCTTTAGTGATGAATAAATTTGCTTTGTCGAAATCCCTATAATGAGTAGCATTTGCTGCTGCCGAATAAACCAACTTTAGGATGGGATAAGATGCTCGATAAGGCATGAGGTTCAGTATCATAACAGTTTCCTCGTAGTAACGCCAGCGAATCTCATCAAGAACTCTTTGTGCTTTGAAAACAGACATATGGATGCGTTTTTGTGCTTTGAAAACCCGTTCGAACTTAAGTAGACGATCGGTTGGAACTTTCCTTGCGAGTTTCCTTAGCCCACTCTTCTTCTTCTTTATCCTAGGGGTATACTTTACCAGTTTGAAACTTGTCATAAATAAGGTTATTCCCCGGGTTATTCCCCGCCTACCTTTGTTTTTTTTTATTTTGAATCTTTCTATTCTGAATTCAGTTAACGACGAGATTTAGTATCTTTTCTTGCACTTTCATAACTCGTGAAATGCCGAGTAGGCACGAATTCCCCCAATTTGCGACCTACCATAGGATTTGTTATGTAAATAGGTATATGTTCCTTTCCATTATGAATCGCGATTGTATGGCCAACCATTGCGGGTAGAATGCTAGATGCCCGGGACCACGTTACTATTGTTTCTTTCTCCTCCTTCATATTGACCTTTTCGATTTTTGCCAATAAATGATGAGCTACAAAAGGATTCGTTTTTTTTCGTGTCACAGCTGATTACTCCTTTTTTCCATTTTAAAGAGTGGCATTCTATGTCCAATATCTCGATCGAAGTATGGAGGTCAGAATAAATAGAATAATGATGAATGGAAAAAAGAGAAAAATCCTTTAGCTGGATAAGGGGCGGATGTAGCCAAGTGGATCAAGGCAGTGGATTGTGAATCCACCATGCGCGGGTTCAATTCCCGTCGTTCGCCCATCGCATTATTGCAAATTCCAAAAATGCAATTTTCCATATTCCTAGTTACGTATTTACTTACGGCGACGAAGAATAAAACTATCACTATATTTTTTCCTTTTCCTAGTTCTTCTTCCAAGCGCAGGATAACCCCAAGGGGTTGTGGGTTTTTTTCTACCAATGGGGGCTTTCCCTTCACCGCCCCCATGGGGGTGGTCCACAGGGTTCATAACTACCCCTCTTACTACGGGGCGTTTACCTAGCCAACACTTAGATCCGGCTCTACCCAAACTTTTTTGGTTCACCCCAACATTACCCACTTGTCCGACTGTTGCTAAGCAATTTTGGGATACCAAACGGACCTCCCCAGATGGTAATCTTAAAGTGGCCGATTTACCCTCTTTTGCAATCAGTTTCGCTACAGCACCTGCTGCTCTAGCTAATTGCCCACCCCTTCCACGTGTGATTTCTATGTTATGTATGGCCGTGCCTAAGGGCATATCGGTTGAAGTAGATTCTTCTTTTCTCTCAAAAAACCCCTTCCCAAACTGTACAAGCTTCTTCCAAAGCATACAGCTTTCTAGATGTATATGACGATCTCTAGACAGATGGATCTTATATGAATCGTATGATGAAGTACCACATGAGTGGATATATAGGAAAGGAATCCAAATCTGCCGAATCGCTCATGTTATGATCTTCTACATCCTAGGTCTCCGCGTTCCGTCATCTGGCTTATGTTCTTCATGTAGCATTCAGATCGAATGACTCTATGAAATTACGTCGATACTTCCACATATTATGGGTAACGTAGGAGACATCCCTATTTTCCCCGGGGGGTCTTAATTACCACTGCTTAGCTTTCAATTCGCCTCTGACCATCAAATTAAATGTGAATAACCCGTCCTCCTCTCTTTGAAACAAGGGGCGCTTCCGGTTCTGTGCGTGCTTCAAACAATTTTGTCTTCTCCATATTACCATATCTCTAGAGTCAATAATTTTCTATGAGGAACTACTGAACTCAATCACTTGCTGCCGTTACTCAACAGTTTTCTGTTGAGGTCTATCCCGTAGAGGTAGTCAAATTGGATCAGTGATCGATTTCTAGGTTTCGTCGTAAACCTAATTGGTTACTTCCAATTACGTAAATCAATAGTTCAAACCGCACTCAAAGGTAGGGCATTTCCCATTGATATAGGAACTTTTGTACCAGAAACAATAGTATCTCCAATTATAGCCCCTCTGGGATGTAAAATATATCTCTTCTCACCATCCCCATAGTGTATGAGACAAATGTATGCATTTCGATTAGGGTCGTATTCTATGGTTACGATTCTACCAGATATGTCTTTTTGATTCCGTCGAAAATCGATTTTACGGTATAGGCGCTTATGACCTCCCCCTCTATGCCTTGCGGTAATGATTCCTCTGGAATTACGACCTTTACCACAACGGTGCCGTCCATGGATCAAATTATTTCGTGGATTGGATTTCACTTGCCTGTCTACGGTTCCCTTGCGTGTGCTCGGGATAGGTGTTTTGTATAAATGTTTCGCCGTATTATTAAGTATTCTCCTTTAGTTTTTTTCTCTATCTAGAAGTGGAATAGAATAACCCGGTTGAAGGGTAATGATCATACGTCTGTAATGCATTGTATGTCCCAGAATAGGTCCCATTCTTCTACCCTTTCCGGGTAGTCGATGGCTATTCACAGCTACTACCTTAACACCAAAGAAGAGTTCGACCCAATGCTTTATTTCTGTCTTAGTGAATCCCGATTCGACATTAAAAGTATATTGATTCTTTCCCAATAAACGAAGACTTTTTTCTGTAAATACTGCGTATTTGATTCCATCCATAAATCGACTTTCCCTCCTATGCTCTGAGTTCCAGTATCGATAAGAATTCGAGTTCTTATTGTTCTTATGTTATGGTATGAATATACCATACCAATTCGTTATGTATGGATGATGGATGAGATTCCATGGATAGAGAGCCAGTTCCAATAGACTTATGGAACGTTCCCGTTCGCGTGCATCCAGCAGGAATTGAACCCGCAAATTTACCAATTATGAGTTGGGCGCTTTAACCATTCAGCCATGGATGCTTAACAGGGATCATCGTACATCGTAAATAACCAATTTTCATATAGAAAGACATATCATAGAAAAATGAAATCGAAAATATTCGGAGATGGCAAATATTCGGAGATGACTATGAAAACACCTCTCTGGATCCTCGAATTGAAAGAGAGATTGAGAGGGATCAAGAATCCTAATTCTCGCTATTTGGAATGGATCCAATTCTATTGAGTCTGACTCATAGTGATCATTTCTCTTTAGCAAAGAATGACCTTGGTTATCAAAGGATTGAACAACCGGGATCCATTTACTTATGATACCTAGTTGACATTGATAACAAGGATCTAATGAATTATGAGTTTAATAGATCCTCTTTAGCAGAAAGACGTATATTCCTTGCTCATTATCAGACAATCACTTATTCCCAAACCTCGTGTGGGGCTAATCGTTTTCATTTACCATCTCATGGAAAACCCTTTTCGTTCCGCTTAGCCCTATCGGGTATTTTAGTGATAGGTTCTATAGGAACTGGACGATCCTATTTGGTCAAATACCTAACGAAAAATTCCTATTTTCCTTTCATTAAGGTACGAGGGCTTCTTATTCCACAAGAACGAAAGCACCTTTTCATTCTTTCATATACTAGGGGTTTTTACTTGGAAAAGACAATGTTCCATACTAAAGGATTCGGGTCCATAACCACGAGTTCCAGTGCACTAGATCTTGTAGCACTTAGCAACGAGGCCCTATCCATTAGTATTCCACATAAGAAATCCATTATAGAAACTAATACAATTAGATTGGCTCTTCATAGACAAACTTGGGGTTTGCGAGCCAAGGTAAGACCGGCTCGGGATCATGGGACCCTTTTCTATCAGATAGGAGGGGCTCTTGTACAAAATAGACTTCTAAGTAATAACCCCATAGAATCTATCTATATAAAGATAAAGAGGCAATCGTGTCAGGAAGCGGGTTTTTCTTTGGCCAAAGGGTACTTCGAACTTGGAACGAGCATGAAGAGATTAACGAGACTTCTTTCTCTTTTGAGTTTTTATGGCGGACCGGTCGCGCAAGATCTTTGGTCTTCCCCCGGAACCGATGAAAAAAAGTGGGTCGCTTCTTATGGACTCGCTCAGAATGATTCTTCTCTATCTATAGTTCATGGCCTATTAGAAGTAGAAGGTGCTCTGGTGCAATCCTTACCGACAGAAAAAGATTGCAGTCAGGTTGATAATAATCGAGTGCCATTACTTCGTCGGTCCGAACCAAGGAATCCGTTAGAAATGTTTTGAAATGGATATTGTTCTCTCTTTGATCAGGGATTGCTATATGAAAAGAAGTGGAGTTTGAAAAAGGGAACGGAATGGTCAAACCGGAACTGCTAGAGGAACGAATTTTCAATAGCATAACTTGGGCTCCTAGAATATGGCGCCCTTGGGACAATCTATTTGATTGCAGGGTTTTGTTCCGAAGCAAAGATATCCGCGGAGGCCGGTTCGTTCGTCCTATTCTGATATTCAGGACCAAGAGGTACTGGATTCTCTTTCGGATAGGCCCTGAAAGGAGAAGAAAGGCTGAAATGCCAACGGACCTCTGTCTATTCTCTAATTCACCCGATCCGATAGTACCCGTTTTTGGAACGTCCAGTGCCAAAGTCACTGAATGGGTAAGTCACCAATCCAATCCCTTTGACAAATCGGGTGTCATATTAGATATCATATTCTATATATATAGAAATATCATAGAATAGACATATAGAATTTTTGGTCGGGAAATTCGAATGAATCATTGAGTGAAAAAGGAGCAAAGAA